CTTGTTTCAGTTGCAGATCATAAGGAATTCGAACAACTGCTTCAAATACAGTATCGGGAAGTACCGCTTGTGGAACCTCGATATCTACGGGCTTATTAGCTAAATGGCAATTGGCACATACAATACGACCAGTCGCTTCTCGTGGATTTTCATAACTCTGCTGTGCAAAAATGGGATATGCGTTTGAAATGGGTGCCCGAGTTATTATATATATCATGAGCGAGACGGAAATAGATCGAGTAATCTCTTCCTTTATCCAAGAAAAGGTTTTTCTAGTTTGCATGGTCCAATCATTGATCCCGAAAATTTCTACAATAAAATTAGATAAGTCGTTAGTATAGTTCCCTATCTATGATTCTGCTATTTACTGAAAAAATTTTACTGAAATGTTGAAGGAATCCCCTATATGGGTAGAAAGAATAAGTACAATTTTGAATGTTTTACTTATGTACTGTACATAGTAAGAAACATTAGAATTGGAGAATTGGATCGGTCGATCATTTTTCAGTCATTCATTGAATGATAAATCACTACAAGTGACGGAGATACGCGATTTAAATAACGAAAGATCCAATATTTAAAAATTGTATCTAAAATGACTGGAAAAGTAGAAACAAGACCTGATATAATTTGATCGTTATGAGCAAATCCAAAATCTTTGTAGACAGAGCCAATCATTAGTTCCCAACCGTGTGGCGAATGGAATCCTATACATAAATCGGTTAATAAAAGAATAGAAAAAGCTTTTATTGTGTCGCTTAAGTTATATAGGAATTCTTGAACCCAAGAGTTAAGAATAACAAGTTCTTCATTACCTAGAATAGAATAACCACTTAGAATAACGAAAGATATTATATTTGTCGAGAAATGAAAAATCGTATGAATACAATCCTCATTGTGCATCTTGATCAATTGGATCGTTTCTTTGTAGATTCCGTTGTGAAGCTTTTGTAAATGTGTTTCCGGGTATTCCTTTATCATTTCGTCCAAGCGGGAGAGTTCCTCTAATTCTATGAATTTTTTTAGAATACTCTTTTCTTGAATATCATTCAAGAAAATTTCCGAATTCCTAGTATGCCACCAATTAGTAGCCCAAGATTCCAGGCTTTTATTAAATGAGAGAGAGATCCACCAAGGCAAAAATACTATAGATGCAAGATATATAAGGGAAATGAATACTTTCTTTTTTGCCATTTTTTCGTCTGTTAATTTTTAATTGAACCCACCTCATTTGTCGACTCTATACGATACTAATATTTCTATCAAGCATCGGTTCTATTCCATTATAAGTCATAGAGCCCATAAACCTATTCCCTGTTTTTTTATTTGTGATTCAGTAAAGTGGTTAATCCTTGAATTCAGAAAGAATACAGAAAAACAATACAGAAAATACAGAAATAGAATAAAATAAAAAAGAGTCCACTTCCAATTCGAATGAAGAAAAAAAAATAAAATAAAAAAAAATTTCTTTGTTCCATTTCGGAATTTTTTATATATGAAATATATGGGATGAGTCTATTATTTGGGTTTTTTGCTTGTTTTATTACTGAATTGAGTTAAGTGTCTTTACATACGCATAAAAAAAGCATTTTTGTGGACAAAAAAAATTTTCGTTTTCTGATTGTTCCGTGTACGTTTGCTTTTGGCTCGAATGAGCGTTCTGAAGAAACTTCAGTTAAGTTATGCTATAGAAAAAAGAGGATTCTTGAGTTTTCATTTTTTCCCTCTTGCTAAGAAAGCAGTCATTCTTCAGTTCTTTTTTTTTTTCAAAATAGTTCAATTGGTACACGCAAGAAATAGGCCAATTCGGCAGCTTTTTGCTCAATTTCTCGTAGAGTCAAATTCTCATCAGTACGAGTCAAGGGAACGGATCCCTGGCCTCTGATTTCCATATAAAGGGCACGACGAGCATAAACACCCTCCTTAACTTCTATTCTGATGGACTGAATGTCTTTCAGAAGGAATCGAAGTAAGATGCGACGGTTTTTTCCAGGAAATCCCCAACGAAAAATACACACTGTTCCTTCTTTTATATCGAATCGATCATAACCACTACCTACATTCCACGAAATTGTGCACCACAAATAGGAGCTAATAAAAAGACCTGCGATTCCATAGAAAGACATCACGATCCCTTGTGGAAAAAAAACGATTTGCTGAGAGGGGAATAAAGATATAAAATTCCTACCAAGATAACTGGAAGTTCCAACCAATAAAAATCCTACTGAACCTAAAAAAAGGATAAAGGCCCAGCAGAAATTACTCGTTTTTCGAGACCCCGTTATAAGTTCTATCCATATACGGTCTGATCGCCAACTCATACTATACTCGATCTAGTTGCATTTTATTGGAATCGGGGAATAACAAAAAAAAAAAAATTACTTTCGCTTTTTTGTTTCCGAAGTAACCCTCATCGACTAGCACTATTATGATGTGAACCTTTAGAAGTAATTCATCGAATTGCTTAGCTCTAAACTAAAATAATAACATCCCTTTACATATGATATGATTTCCTATAGATATCCGCATATATATCTATAATATAGATATATTGACTTTACATTTCAGAAATTCACCCCGATCTATTTTCAAATAGCTCTAATTCATTTACTCATATATCAGGTTTACGCATGCATACGAACTTATGCTCGGAGAAAGACACACGTTATACCAATACCATATTCTACAAAATCGAATATTCGTCTTACGATCCAAGTAAGTTTTGAAAAAAAAAAATAGATAAGATTTGGCCCCATCGTATCTAAAAAATTTTGTTTTTTTGAACATGAAGAGATAAAGAAACCATTGCAATTGCCGGAAATACTAAGCCCACTAAAGGCACAAAAATAGAGGGTAAGAAGGCGAGAGTTGTCATAGAATGGGTACCTCGATTTTTTATTTGTACCTGTTATTTTGTTATTTATCGGTATATTAATATTTGTACCTGTTATAGAGATATCTTATAATTCATATATAATTATACTATTATACCAAGTATACCTAAGGGAGTATATACACTAATAAAGAGTATGTAATGGAAGAGTCTATTATATTAGGTATATCTACTAAGTAAGATATAATAAAGAGTCTATAATTATAATATAAGAGTATATATACTATAATATAAGAGTATATATACTAAAACATTAAATAAAAAAATATACAAATATATATAAAAATATTAATATAGATATAAACAAGTTAATAAGTTAAACAATATAAGTTAAACATTAAAAAATTAAACTAAATAGATATCTAAATGGATATTAAATAAATTTGAAATTAAGGATATGTTATAGAGATATCTTATAATTCATATATAATTATACTATTATACCAAGTATACCTAAGGGAGTATATACACTAATAAAGAGTATGTAATGGAAGAGTCTATTATATTAGGTATATCTACTAAGTAAGATATAATAAAGAGTCTATAATTATAATATAAGAGTATATATACTATAATATAAGAGTATATATACTAAAACATTAAATAAAAAAATATACAAATATATATAAAAATATTAATATAGATATAAACAAGTTAATAAGTTAAACAATATAAGTTAAACATTAAAAAATTAAACTAAATAGATATCTAAATGGATATTAAATAAATTTGAAATTAAGGATATGATATTAAGTTAAGGATATAAGTCTCTACTTGATTTACTTTTTCGGTTCAAAGGAAAGAAAGCATGGAGTTTAAATAACTCACTCAGAACGCCTTTTAAAGGATTACGTGGTACGATTGGATCGAATAAGCCCTTATGGAATAAATATTCAGCCGCTTGTGAACCCTCAGGTATTGTCTTATTCAATGTTTGTTCAATTACTCTTTTACCCGCAAATGCAACGTAGGCATTGGGTTCGGCAATAATGATATCTCCCAACATACCAAAACTAGCCGTCACCCCACCCGTAGTAGGAGATGTAAGGATTGATATATAGAATAACTTTTTATTTGATTGATAATCATATAAAGCAGAAGATATTTTAGCCATTTGCATCAAGCTCAAACTTCCTTCTTGCATGCGTGCTCCCCCGGAAGCGCACACTAGAATAAGAGGTAAAAATTGATTGGTAGCATACTCGACCAAACGTGTGATTTTCTCGCCCACAACCGATCCCATACTACCCCCCATAAACTGAAAATCCATAACACCAATTGCTACGGGAATACCATTTAGTTGACCTGTGCCTGTTTGAACAGCCTCAGTTAACCCTGTCTTTCTTTGATTAAAATCAATACGATCTTTATAAGGTTCCTCCCGCGAATGAAATTTAATGGGATCCCGAGAGACCATGTCTTCATCCATAGGATCCCAAGTACCTGGATCGATCGAAAGTTCGATTCTATCTGAACTATTCATTTTCAAATGACGTCCACAATGTTCACAAATATTCATTTGAAATTTAAAAAATTTCTTATAATTTAATCCATAACAATTTTCGCATTGAATCCACAAATGCTTGTATTTTTTAGTTCTCTCTAAATCATTTTTTCTTTCTCTTATTTGAGTTAGAGTTCTCTCTAACTTATTTTTTCTTTCTCGTAGAGTTTTTTCACTATCATCCGTGCTGGTTCTTATACCGTAACTCCCGCTTTCACTACTATTTCCGCTTTCGCCACAAACGTAACTATAAATGTAACTGGCATTGTAATTGCCACCACTATAACTATCAGTACAGATTTGAGAACGAAGATAACTGTCAACGCGACTATTAATGTGCTTATTCCAACTATATTTAGTATCATACAAGGAACGATCATAGTGAGGATCGTCGCTCTTAGATACATTATTCAGATAGCTAGAATTCTGATAACTATAAAAAGAACTTTTTGTTTCCCTTAGAAAAGAAAGGTCGTTGTCAATCTCAAAAATTTTATTTTCAATATCAAAATAGATGGAGTAACCGTCCCTATTACTATCTCTAACTAAAAAAGTGTGATCAGATATGAAATTTCGAATGTACCTTATGCCAACTAAATGATC